AGCCCATTCAGAAACAAGAAAATTACATCGCGATTTGGATTCGATCTCGATGAAAACAATACATCAATGAGAAGTTAGTTCAATAAGTGTTTAATACATTATTTTTTATTATAATATAGATTAATATAGATAAACGGGTCAAAAGTCGTCTTTCTTGAAAAATGTAAGAAAAAGACCTTTCGTTAGAAGTTCGAAAAAGTCTGCTATGAAAAAAGAAAGAGGGTTGAAATCTACACATTGATTCTTTTTCGCGATTTTTGGTGAACCGTATGCATCAAAAGGTGCATGTACGGCTCCTAAGGGATAAAATTTTATCCTAATCAACCGACTTTATCGAGAAAGACTACTTTTTTTAGGCCAAGGGGTTGATAGTGAGATATCAAATCAACTTATTGGCCTTATGGTATATCTCAGTATAGAGGATGATACCAAAGATTTGTATTTGTTTATAAATTCTCCGGGCGGATGGGTAATACCCGGAATAGCTATTTATGATACTATGCAATTTGTGCAACCAGATGTACAGACAGTATGCATGGGATTAGCCGCTTCAATGGGATCTTTTCTTCTGGCAGGAGGAGAAATTACCAAACGTCTAGCATTCCCTCACGCTTGGCGCCAATGAGTCTTTTATTTGAGAAAAAAAAGAAGACTATGCCTTCGCCATATGAATATTAAGTAATAATAGCATGGCACTTCGAATTCGATATGCGAAAATTTTTCAAAACCATTCGATTATGTATCGAAAGAGTAGTATGAGAAAATGGGTATTTCTTATTTTATCTGATCTATCAGGAGCCTATTTCAGCGTCACAAACTTTTTTGTTTTCACACCGGAAAGCTTTTAACATTTAACAATATTTATGTTATGAAAGAATATGAAAATAAAAAAAAAACAAGATTTTTTTTACTTATATAACTTATATATATTTATATATTTGAAAAAAAAAAAGAAACTTTGGGATTGCTGAATAACAGACGAAATAATAAAGCAACGGAACCATCATAGTATTTTTTAACTACTCCAAAACAAAAAAAAAGGAAGGGTGGTTATTGGATCATTTACCGATCTAGGTCTGATAGACCCTCTATCTTTTCTATTTCTTCGATGGAAGGTCAAAATCAATTCCATAGTAGAGCCGTATGCAATACGCAAAAGATGCCCGTACGGTTGTTCAATTCTATCTTTTTTTTTTATTATTCTTTATCTCTCCTCTCGCCTTATCGTGCGAGATAGAGGAACCATTTATTATGTTATATCGTCAGGGTAATGATCCATCAACCCGCAAGTTCTTTTTATGAGGCACAAACGGGAGAATTTATCCTGGAAGCGGAAGAACTACTGAAACTGCGCGAAACTATCACAAGGGTTTATGTACAAAGAACGGGCAAACCTTTATGGGTTGTATCCGAAGACATGGAAAGGGATGTTTTTATGTCAGCAGCAGAAGCCCAAGCTCATGGAATTGTTGATCTTGTAGCGGTTGAATAAAAAATTAGCAGGGATTCCGCGCAAATACACAATTTGAGATTTTATCTTCTTACCGGATTTAATAAAATATCTCTATTAATTAATCTATTAATATAGAATCTAAGTAATTCATAATCATTAAGTAATTCATAATCATTGGGTTAGGATTGATCTAAACCAGCTCATTATGTATACGATTCAACATGCCAACTATTAAACAACTTATTAGAAACACAAGACAGCCAATTAGAAATGTAACGAAATCCCCCGCCCTTCGGGGATGCCCTCAGCGCCGAGGAACATGTACTAGGGTGTATGTGCGACTCGTTCCGATCATGGACTAAGACAAAAGAGAGGAAACAAATTATTCCAGTATCAGGGATCGGTTAGGATAGAATGGAAGAACTCCATTCACTATCTTCAAAAAAATCTATTAATAATTCCTTCTATTGTGTATCAAATTTATGGTTTCCGTTGGTGCAAATCCAATCACCTCAATTTGCAATTTCAGATGAGAAAGACTTCCCCATTGGTAGCAAACGCTTATCCATTAAGCAGGGGAAATCCTATTTCAAAATGAAAAAAGCGGAAAGATTATGCCCTTATTCTTGCAAGAACGGACTAACAGGGTCAGCTACCCAGCTAATCTTCATACTTAAATACCGTTACTGTATAGTTAGATTTCGTTGTGAAAGACCTATTACTAGCTATTTCATGGGTAGAGCCAAAGAGTGTGAACTGTACAAGTTAACAATAGCATTGATTAAATGAGGGAAGGGGCTCCGGTGTATAGAGAGGACCTCGTCGTTTAAGAAGTAACCATAGAAACGATGGAATCCACTATTTCTTTATCCATTTCTATTTAATTGAATATGTTTTTTTGATACCTAGTATCAATACAATTTCTTATTTCGAGGTTAAATGCTTAGAAATAAAAATAAAAAATTGTGGTTGGGAAGGTTATAGTAGCAAAAGCCATTGGAATTTTTTATTTTATACATTGGAAGAATCCGTTTTTCTTATTAATAGACTAGTAATTATTAAGAAACTAGTAAAGGGAAAAGAATAACTGAAAGAAAAGAAATCAAATAGTTATTCATCAAAGAATTAATTATTCATCAAAGTTTCACTTATTCAATGACCAGAATTAAACGAGGATATATAGCTCAGAAACGTAGGACAAAAATTCGTTTATTTACATCAAGCTTTCGAGGGGCTCATTCAAGACTTACTCGAACTATTACTCAACAGAAAATAAAAGCTTTGGTTTCGGCTCATCGGGATAGAGATAGGAAAAAAAGGAATTTTCGTCGTTTGTGGATCAGTCGAATAAATGCAGTAATTCGTGAGAATCAAAAAAAGATATACTATAGTTATAGTATATTAATGTATAATCTGTACAAGAGGCAGTTGCTTCTTAATCGTAAAATACTTGCACAAATAGCTATATTAAATAGGAATTGTCTTTATATGATTTCCAATGAGATCATAAAAAAAAAATTCCCCGGAGACTGAACTCCGGGAAGGTAGAGTAGAGATTTGTATGATAAAATAGAATCATATGAGAAAGTCGTCAAAATGAGCAACCACGTTCAATAAAAAAAGATTTATTCTTCTTCACCGATTCTCTTTTTTCTTACAACACGATAATCCAAATTGGATTGTCGTAGTTTTCGAACAAAAAAAACCTCAATCCACATTTGATTTGAGTTTAGATTGGAATTTGAATTCAATTGAGGAGTAACCCTATTTTTTTTTTTTTTTAAGACCAGTAGTTCTAGCGGCCGACTCGCTTTTTTCAAATTGTTTTTCATTATTAAGAAAAGGTAACGAAGATAAAATACGAGCTTGTTTTATAGCAATCGTAATTAATCGTTGTTGTTTTAAGGTCAATCTATTTACCCGTCTAGATAATATTTTTCCTTGTTCACTAATAAATCGACTAATTAAACTCATGTTTTTATAATCAATTCGATCCCCCGATTGGATCGGGGGCAAACGCCTACGAAAAGATCGCTTGGATTTAAGAAAGAGTCGCTTAGATTTATCCATGGTTTGTTTATTCCTTATCCCGAAAATCCTATTTCTTACAAAATAGGATTTTTTTTCTATTTTTGATTCTTTTCAATTTTTAATAAATATATGTTTATTTGATATGTTATATATACAATTTATAATAGAATTTATAACAATATGAAAAAATATATCATTTTTCATGTTCCTTGGAGAGGTGACACACAAGCGATCGATTTTCTCTATTTCTTTATCTCCCCGTGAATCGTATGTTTGCAACAACAGGGACAGAATTTTCTCAATTCTAATCGACTAGGCGTATTGTGTCGATTCTTTTGAGTAATATATCTGGAAATACCCGCTGATTTCTTATTAACACTGTTTCGAACACAACTGGTACATTCCAAAATAATCCTTATTCGGATATCTTTACCCTTGGCCATGAACCTCCTTTGGGTTTTTGATTCACTTAACTCTTCTATTTTACGATTCGAAGCGAAGAAGAAGAAAGGAACGAAAAAAAAAATAATAGAAGTTGCTAACTCGAAATCCAATTATGAAGGATCTCATTCCAATCAATATAGTATAGTAATAATTAAGTAATACAATGATTTCTAACTATATTTAGAATCACTGTACAGTATTTCAGTTTTCATTTAAGTATTTGTATGATATTGTTGCCCCGCCCTGGCCATTCCATTTCTATTTCTGGTCTCACCCTATTATTTAATATTTAATAGAAATGGAATTGATTATTAATTGAATTTGGAATTTCTTATTAATTAAATTCAATTGAAGTCTGGACCGAATTCCGAGTTTCACTGAGGCCGAATCCGACTTTATTCTTTCCCTTTTCTAACTTATTCTAATTCTAAAAAAGAAAAAAAAAGGAGAAGGGGGGAGTAATCACAAATATTTGATTGTATCTCTAATCTTCTTCACCCCTTCCCGTGTCAATAACTAGAATGAAAAAAAGGGGAATATCAATGCATCCGGGAATAAACGATTGATCTCTATCAATAGACCTGCTAAAGCCCCGAACCATAGAGTACTTACCACTGGTGCCACGGAGAGATATGTTTTTAGATCTCGCATTTTAAATTCTCCTTCTTAATTCTTATTCTTTATTGGAATTTGTAATGTAATTTGTAATACATAATTACATATATGAATATGATCAGATGGTTATTTAGTTAATAACCACTTGTATTTGTACGCAGAATTCCTAATTCAAATTGAAATGTACAACGATTCATTAGATATTTTTATTTTTTAACAAAAAAAAAAGGGGTCGAGTCCATTTCTGCTCTGCCCGAGCATTCCCTAAAAATATTCATTTTTTAGGTAGGGTCATATGTACCTAAGTCTTTTCTTTATTATTATAATTATATTCGATTATTATTATAATTAATATTATATGTTATACGATATGAAACTAAAAAGAACAAAATGGCAGGATAATTTATATATATCAACGGAGAAAATCAAGATGTGGAAAACAAGACAAAGATTCTTT